GAAACGGAATACATTCTTTGAAGAATCAAGATTCGTAATCAATCCTATCTTGTTTGTTGGATTAGGTCTAACTTTCTTAACCAAACTGCAAGCATGTAACTTTACGAGAAGAAATAGGGAAAGACAGAAGATAGAACTTAAAAGAAAAAGATAATTGAAGTAACTCGTCTTCGAATCAACTTTGGTTGGGGTTCGAAAAATGAATAAATAAAAATAAATAAAAATAAAGTCAATTTTTCCCTTTTTCTGGGGGGTCTTCGGGAGTCTTGGAATGGTTTTCTTCTCCTCTTATTCCATATGGAATACAATCAGTTAAAATAAGAAGGAATAGGGGACGACCATTTGCTCTAAAAAGAGGATTAAATCCTATTGAAAAAGAAATAATCTGAAATAGAAAGAACTTTTTTCAATGGGTTTAGATGATCTAGTTCTTAATATTATTACTTTACTTAACTGACAGATTCCACAATAAATCTCTTGATTCGGAATTAGGGACTCATGTCCCATCTGATGAATCGATTTTCTTTTACACTTCTGTATCTCGCTCTATCTTGTTTTTTAGTATTATCTAAAATAACCGATGAATTAGAAATTTTCCATAACTTAGGTAAGTGCTTTACCAACATATGTAGTGTAGTAAAAAAAAATGAATTTAACCCCTTCATGCTTACTATAACTAGTTATTTCGGTTTTCTACTGGCTGCTTTAACTATAACCCCAGCTCTATTTATTGGCTTGAACAAGATACGTCTTATTTGAAATGAATTGAATGAATAAGTCAGAAAAAAAGAATCTTTCTTTTGGATTCCTGATATTATAGGACCTTTTTCCACGCTAATTACCAATTCTTTTTTTGGTCATTGAGATTCGTGGATAATTTAGACTATTATTTAGAGATAGATCGTACCTCTTTTTTTATCCCCTCGAACAAATCGAAATGATTGAAGTTTTTCTATTTGGAATCGTCTTAGGCCTAATTCCTATTACTTTAGCGGGATTATTCGTGACTGCGTATTTGCAATACAGGCGCGGGGATCAGTTGGATCTTTGATTGAGTAATATTTATTTTTTTGATTGACCTCCTCCAGACTAGAGAGGAGGTCAAATTGGAGTTGTAATTCGACTTTGTTTTTTTTTTTTTAAGTTATTTTACTCTGTTTCGACATAAGATAGATGGAATCACGCTCTGTAGGATTTGAACCTACGACATCGGGTTTTGGAGACCCGCGTTCTACCAAACTGAACTAAGAGCGCTTTCAAAAAGAAAATCCTTTTATACTCCTAACGTGTCTCACGTACGTATAGTATCCACAAATTAAAGTTATATACACTTTAATGGATCTCCCCGCTACTGCCCATAAAGAAGAGAGAAGTGATAGGTAGGGATGACAGGATTTGAACCTGTGACATTTTGTACCCAAAACAAACGCGCTACCAAGCTGCGCTACATCCCTTTTTCAAATTGTTGTACAATGCCATTGTACACAATTCCTTTCTTGTTTTCCACATCGTAATTTCCTTCTATTTCTCTATCTATATAGAACTTTCTTGTCATTTCTTGTTTTTGGTCTCATATAATCAAGGAAGGGTATATATCTAAAATCCAGTGGAATTTCGCCTATAAAAGAAAGATTACTATTCCTTAGTAATGTATAGGAAGAAGGAGTAATGTATAGGAAGAAGGGGTCATCCTTTTCTTTTTTAGGGATAGGAAAATCTCGTCTATATGGTTCATTCTATATATATAGAATATTGATTTTGTTTTTTTAGTTAGGAATTTCGCCTAAATAAAGAAATACAAACGATCTTGGGCAAGAGTATCTGATCATATATGTATTCCAATAAGGAAGGAGGATTTTCAATGCGGGATATAAAAACATATCTCTCTGTAGCACCCGTGCTAAGTACTCTATGGTTTGGGGCTTTAGCAGGTTTATTGATAGAAATTAATCGTTTATTCCCAGATGCTTTGTCATTCCCTTTTTTTTAATTCTAGTTATTCCTATACGAGAGATAGAATTTTTCGTGACATGACGAAAATTTTCTTTCAATTCTTTTTTAGTATACGAAGCAAAAAGAAAGAAAAGATGGATTGGGTTGAACCTCAGCGTCATCAAAAATTTGGTAAATCTCATTTTGGAAGAAAACATAAATTAAATTAAAAGCGGTATCCAAGCTAAGTCAGGCCTCACAAGAAGCCGGGCTTGCTACTTAAATGAAAGGATTTCGAAGCTAAATCCTTGCTAATTCGACAAGGATTGTATTCTTTAATTATTTCTCCATTTTTTATTCTATTGGATTTTATTCTTCTTTTTCGGATCCAATATAGAAGAATAAAAGAACAGGTATAAGAATTAAGTTAAGTCGATCCAAAAAGGAAAGGAGGTTCATGGCCAAGGGCAAAGATGTTAGAATCAGAGTGATTTTGGAATGTATCAGTTGTGTTCGAAAGGGTACCAATAAGGAATCGATGGGGATTTCTAGATATAGTACTCAAAAGAATCGCCACAATACACCCGGACAATTAGAATTAAGAAAATTTTGTCGTTATTGCCGCAAGCATACGACTCATAATGAAATAAAGAAATAGGAGCATCGTGTTTTTGATTTTTCTAAAGAATAGAAAGAGTAAGAATTTATTATTTAATATATAGAACATAGATAGAATACAAAAAAAATCTACTTTAGGTAGATATTATTTCATATGTATAGAGGTTTTTTTATATATAGTATATGAATCAAATAATATATGGACCAAAGAAAGACTACTTCTTCTGGATCCAAAATTAATAAAATAAAGAAATCCATTTTTTTTTTCAAATTTTTAAATAAGGAATAAATCATGTATATATCTAAACAACCTTTTCGTAAATCTAAGCAACCTTTTTTTCGTAAATCCAAACAAACTTTTCATAAATCCAAGCAACCTTTTCGTAAATCCAAACAACCTTTTCGTAAATCCAAACAACCTTTTCGTAGGCGTTCCCGAATTGGTCCGGGGGATCGAATTGATTATAGAAACATGAGCTTAATTAATCGATTTATTAGTGAACAAGGAAAAATATTATCCAGACGAATAAATAGATTAACCTTGAAACAACAACGATTAATTACTCTTGCTATAAAACAGGCTCGTATTTTATCTTTCTTACCATTTCGTAACTATGAAAATGAGAAGCAATTTCAAGCCCAGTCAATTTCAATAATTACTGGTCCTAGACACAGAAAAAATAGACATATTCCTCAATTAACACAAAAGTTCAATTCCAATCGAAATTTAAGAAACTCCAACCAGAATTTAAGAAACAACAATCGGAGCTTAAGTTCCGATTGTTGATGTTTTATTCGAAAGGGTCAGACTCATATATAAATAAAGTAATCCAGTTTAGATTCTTTTGTTTGTTATAAGAAAAGAAAGAAAAATGGGAAAAAAGAAATAGTTTTTTATTTATTGCAACATGCTCGTTGATTCCTACCACTTAATCTTAATTTATTGTATCTTCCCGGAGTTCCCTCTCCGGGAATTCGGTTTTAATTATTCCTGTATATTACTTTTTTATCCCTTTAATTGATGGTCTTTATTTTATTGGAAATCGTGTAAAGATTATTTGGATTTAATACAGCTACTTGTGCAAGCATTTTACGATTAAGTATCAATTCCTTTTTGTACAGATTGTGTATTAATTTACTATAACTCTCGAATACTTTATATATCCGTGTTGCTGCGTTTATCCGAGTGATCCACAAACGACGAAAATCCCTCTTTTGCCTGCCTCTATCTCGATGAGAAGAAACAAAAGCTCTTCTTACTTGTTGAGTAATCATTCGATTAAGTCTTAAATGAGCCCCTCTAAAGTTTGAGGCAAATGAACGCATTTTTGTTCGTCGTCTCCGAGCTATATATCCTCGCGGAACTCTGGTCATTGAATCAAATTAACCTTAATGAATAACTAATGATTTCTCTTCTTTTAACCGTTCTTTTTCCCATTAATAACAAAACGGATTATTCCGATATATAAAATATTAATTCCAATGGCTTTTGCTACTATAACCTTCCCAACCACGATTTTTTATTCTATCCCCTTCAGTTATTTCGCATAGAAATAACAAATTCTAACGATACTAAAAAAACAGTGGGTTCCATCGTTTCTATGGTTCTCTTTTAAACGGTGAGGCCCTCTCTATACACCGGAGCCCTTTCTTTCATCAAAAGGTATTGTGAACTTGTATAGTTCACAGTCTTTGGCTCTACCTATCCATTATAGAGTAAATCGCTCTTTTCACAATAAATAAGAGTTATTCATACAGTGACGGTATTTAATTATGAAAGTTGGCTAAGTAGCTGACCCTTTAGTCCGTTCTTTTAAGATAAAGGAGCATAAGCCTTTTCTTTTTATTACTATTTCCTCCGCTTAATCGATAACCATTTGCTACCAATGGGGGAATTGCTTCTTCCAATCTAGATGATTGGATTTGCACCAAAGGAAACCATAAATTCTATATACCGTAGAAATATAGGAGAGAGAAGCTCTATCCTATTCATTGGTACCGATCATGGATATTTCAAAAATTGTCTTATTTGTTTGAACTCATGATCTGAACGAGTCGCACATACACCCTAGCACATGTTCCTCGACGCTGAGGACATCCCTTAAGCGCGGGCGTTTTTCTAGCATTTCGTATTGGCTGTCTTGCATTTCTAATAAGTTGTTTAACCGTTGGCATGTCGTATGTATATAGAAAAAAAAGGATTGGTTTAGATCGATCTTAACCTGATGATTCATCATCATGAAGTATTTCTATTTTCTATAAAATCGCATAAAACCCGAATTTAGGTTTGAAATAAATTTACAAGAAATTCAGCCACTACCAATCCTTAAACATTTCTGGAAACCATACTGGATCAGTATCGCAGTGCTCGTCAATCATTTCATCCCCTACAATATCGACAAGTCCATAAGCTTTGGCTTCGTCTGCTGACATAAAAACATCCCTTTCCATGTCTTCGGATACAACCCAAAAAGGCTTGCCTGTTCTTAGTGCATAAACCCTTGTGATCATTTCGCGAACTTTGTGTAACTCTTCCACTTCTAGTAAAAATTCTGGTGTCCTTGCCCGATAATAAGCACTAGCCGGTTGGTGAAGCATAATTCTAGCGTGAGGGAATGCTATACGTTTAGTGGGTTCTCCTCCAAGCAGAATGAAGGAGGCCATGGACGCGGCTATTCCGAGGCATATTGTATATATATCTGGTGTCACCGTTTGCATCGTATCAAAAATCGCCATTCCTGAGATTAGCCACCCGCCGGGGGAGTTTATAAACAAAAAAATATCGCTAATTCCATCTTCTATACTGAGATATACCAAGAGACCCGTAATATGATTCGTGATCTCGCAACGAATCTCTTGACCTAAAAAAAGTGTCCTTTCTCGATACATAACATTGTATAAGTCAACCCAAGTCGCTTCTTCATCTCCGGGAATCCGGTAAGGTACTTTTGGAACACCAATGGGCATATTAGATTAATATTATTAGATTTAAGTAAGAAAACTACACTTTAATATGGAAACTTAAGAATGGAAGAGAAAGAAAGAATCCGCAGTTTATTATCTTCATTTTTTTTCTTATTCTATAAGAATACTATAGATTCTATTAATACATAGATTGAAATGCTACATAGATTGAAAAATTATACATATAAGGAAGGTAAGACAGATTGAATAAAGAAAAAGGAATCTGTGATTCGAATGATAAACAAAGAGGGATTAGGGATCTATTCTTCGTTTTTCGAAATAGCCCAAGCTACCCATTGCATATTGGCACTTATCGAGTATAGAATAGATCTGCTTCTCTTTCTTCTTACAAACAGAATTGGCTTCTTATTTTTAATGGAATGAAATAAATATTCACGCTTTCTGACACAGAATCCCTTAGAAGGGTTAGGTACATAGGATATGGATAGTCTTTTCCAATGCGATAAAATAAAACGACATCGTGTCTATTTTTCTTTGCTAAAGGGGTATTTCCATGGGTTTGCCTTGGTATCGTGTTCATACTGTCGTATTGAATGATCCGGGTCGATTGCTTTCGGTGCATATAATGCATACAGCTCTAGTTTCTGGTTGGGCTGGCTCGATGGCTTTATACGAATTAGCGGTTTTTGATCCCTCTGATCCTGTTCTGGATCCAATGTGGAGACAAGGTATGTTCGTCATCCCCTTCATGACTCGTTTAGGAATAACCAATTCGTGGGGTGGTTGGAGTATTTCAGGAGGAACTATAACGAATCCGGGTATTTGGAGTTATGAAGGTGTGGCAGGTGCGCATATTGTGTTTTCTGGCTTGTGTTTCTTGGCAGCTATCTGGCATTGGGTATATTGGGACCTAGAAATATTCTGTGATGAACGGACGGGAAAACCTTCTTTGGATTTGCCCAAGATCTTTGGAATTCATTTATTTCTTGCAGGGGTGGCTTGTTTTGGCTTTGGTGCATTTCATGTAACCGGTTTGTATGGTCCTGGGATATGGGTGTCCGATCCTTATGGACTAACAGGAAAAGTACAAGCTGTAAATCCTGCGTGGGGTGCAGAAGGTTTTGATCCTTTCGTTCCGGGAGGAATAGCTTCGCATCATATTGCTGCGGGTACACTGGGCATATTAGCGGGCCTATTCCATCTTAGTGTCCGTCCGCCTCAACGTCTATACAAAGGATTACGTATGGGCAATATTGAAACTGTACTTTCCAGTAGTATCGCTGCTGTTTTTTTTGCAGCTTTCGTAGTTGCCGGAACTATGTGGTATGGATCGGCAACTACCCCAATCGAATTATTTGGACCTACTCGTTATCAGTGGGATCAGGGATACTTTCAGCAAGAAATATATCGAAGAGTTAGCGATGGGTTAGCCGAAAATCTTAGTTTATCAGAAGCTTGGTCTAAAATTCCCGAAAAATTAGCTTTTTATGATTATATTGGTAATAATCCGGCAAAGGGGGGATTATTCAGAGCAGGCTCAATGGACAATGGGGATGGAATAGCTGTTGGATGGTTAGGACATCCCGTCTTTAGAGATAAAGAAGGGCGCGAGCTTTTTGTACGTCGTATGCCTACTTTTTTTGAAACATTTCCGGTAGTTTTGGTAGATGAAGAGGGAATTGTGAGAGCGGACGTTCCTTTTAGAAGAGCAGAATCCAAATATAGCGTTGAACAAGTAGGCGTAACGGTGGAGTTCTATGGTGGCGAACTTAATGGAGTAAGTTATTCTGATCCTGCTACTGTAAAAAAATATGCGAGGCGTGCCCAATTAGGAGAAATTTTTGAATTAGATCGAGCTACTTTGAAATCAGATGGTGTTTTTCGCAGCAGTCCAAGGGGTTGGTTCACTTTTGGTCATGCTACCTTTGCTTTGCTCTTCTTTTTCGGACACATTTGGCATGGCGCTCGAACCTTGTTCCGAGATGTTTTTGCTGGTATTGATCCAGACTTGGATGCTCAAGTAGAATTTGGGACATTCCAAAAAGTTGGGGATCCAACTACAAGGAGACAGACAAGCTGATACCACATTGCTATGGTATCTTTCGCCTCTCTTTTTTGATTTGATATGGGAAACATCTCCTGTCCTTTCTTTGACTCTTTTTCTTTTTTTTATATGGGAAATGATCCCAAATGACAAGTGAATAGGTGTGGAAGTTATAATTGTAAATAAACCACGATCGAATCTATGGAAGCATTGGTTTATACGTTCCTTTTAGTTTCGACTTTAGGGATAATTTTTTTCGCTATCTTCTTCCGAGAACCACCTAAGGTTCCGACTAAAAAATGAAATAATTTAATTGAAGTAAGAAGTCTCCCAGCTGGGAGACTTCTTACTTCAATTAGTCCCCATGTTCTTCGAATGGATCTCTTAATTGTTGAGAGGGTTGCCCAAACGCGGTATATAAGGCATACCCAGTAAAGCTTACAAGTAAACCAGATATGGAGATGGCGACTAAAGTTGCTGTTTCCATTTTTATCGAATTTCAAGATTACAATGGATCTATGATAAAGATCGTGTATTTACAACTACAACGGAATAGTATACAAAGTCAACACCAATGATTAAATAGAATTTATGGCTACACAAACCGTTGAAGATAGTTCTAGACCTAGGCCAAAACGAACTGGCGCAGGTAGTTTATTGAAACCCTTGAATTCGGAATATGGGAAAGTCGCTCCGGGTTGGGGGACTACTCCTTTTATGGGGGTTGCAATGGCTTTATTCGCGATATTCCTATCTATCATTTTAGAAATTTATAATTCTTCTGTTTTACTGGACGGAATTTTAATGAATTAGGTTTCTACTAACTAAAACTATGAAGTCATAGTTTTTCCATCCAAAAAGGGTCTTTCTGCTTTAAGCTCCACATTTCTAGACATTCTGGTAGTTCGACCGTGGATTTTTTTGTTTTGGTATCTCTGGAATATGAGTGTGTGACTTGTTAGAATTGATCCTATTGCTAATACATAGAAAGGGCCTGTTCTCTCTATCAAGATGATTCTAATTCGTCGGATATTATTTATTCTAGTATCTGGAACACGAAATACATAGAGTGGATCAAGAAAAAAAATGGAACTATGATTCATACTCACTATTTAGACCTCGCAACCAGACTGAAAAAAATTCAAGTAGTTCTTAATAAAAAAAGAACTTTTCTTCTTTCCAATTTTGTTTGCCCAAAAGACAACTTTTTTTCTCTCGATTTTGTCGAGTCATTACACCAATTCAATAAATGATCATCAAGCGGTTCTTATTCGAAGAACCCTTGCCTTTTGTTTAGCTTGAGACTCAATCATCGTGGCTCTAGTATGAATCTAAGGTTTTAATTGAACTGATTTATAGGATCGCAACAAGATAATTTCTATTAGAAAACCACTATAAATTTTTATTTATTTTACTAGTAAAATAAATAAAATAAATAAAAAATAGGGAAGAGAAAAGTCAAGAGGCCTCTAATGATCAACATAAGGGAAAGAAAGACAGATGAGCTAACTTGAGGTTTTTTGGCATTATCATCACAAAGAAGAAATTCTGGATTTTTCTTATTTAATATCTTCAAGGCAAATTGATACAATCCTGTGGCTGATGAAGTTTTGAACCTTTTTTTTTTTCTAATATCCGTTGAAAATTTGTGTGTTTCTGCTTGAGCCGTACGAGATGAAATTTTCATATACGGTTCTCGGAGGGGGAGTCGGGCTAGTTACCTATCTCAATAAAGTATATGATTGGTTTGAGGAACGTCTTGAGATTCAGGCAATTGCGGATGATATAACGAGTAAATATGTTCCTCCTCATGTCAACATATTTTATTGTTTAGGGGGAATTACACTTACTTGTTTTTTAGTACAAGTTGCTACCGGTTTTGCTATGACTTTTTACTACCGACCAACCGTTACAGAGGCTTTTTCCTCCGTTCAATATATAATGACGGAGGCCAACTTTGGTTGGTTAATTCGATCAGTTCATCGATGGTCAGCAAGTATGATGGTTCTAATGATGATCCTGCACGTATTTCGTGTGTATCTCACAGGTGGATTTAAAAAACCCCGTGAATTAACTTGGGTCACAGGTGTGGTTTTGGCTGTATTGACTGCATCATTTGGTGTAACTGGTTATTCTTTACCTTGGGATCAAATCGGTTATTGGGCAGTCAAAATTGTGACAGGTGTACCTGAAGCGATTCCGGTAATAGGATCCCCTTTAGTGGAGTTATTACGTGGAAGTGCTAGTGTGGGGCAATCCACTTTGACTCGTTTTTATAGTTTACATACCTTTGTACTGCCTCTGCTTACTGCTGTATTTATGTTAATGCACTTTCCAATGATACGTAAGCAAGGTATTTCTGGTCCTTTATAGGGAGGGCATATCATAGAAAATTCGAATTCTCAGATATCATATCGGGTAGGTTGTGGTATTTCATTGCTACAAACATGGGTTATTGTAAAATAAGACATGTCATTTGGA